GGCACCTTCTCAGATTTTGCACGTGTGATACATGTTCCTTCTATTTCTCCAAGTAAAGCCCTTCGCATGGCAATACCGATGGTATCAGCTTGACCTTTCATAAGTGGTGACAGAATGAAACGACCATAATAAAGACGCTTACTGTCTACTCTTGATTCAACACACTTCCACTGTAGTGTTCGAGTGTATCCCGCTACTTCCTCTCGAACCATACTATACTAGTATTATTATTTGATCATTGAATCATTTATTTCTCTTGAAATCGGTTTAATTCTTATTTCTACACACGTCTTTTTTTAGGAGGTCGACATCCATTATGTGGCATAGGTGTTATATCACGTACGAAACTTAATAATATACCACTTCTACGAATGGCTCGTAATGCTGCATCTCTTCCGAGACCAGGACCCTTTATCATAACTTCTGCTCGTTGCATACTCTGATCAACAACTGTATGAATAGCATTTACCGCTGCGGCTTGAGCAGCATAAGGTGTTCCTCTTCTTGTGCCTTTGAATCCAGAAGTACCAGCGGAGGCCCAAGAAACTACCCGACCTCGTACATCTGTAACAGTTATAATGGTATTGTTGAAACTCGCTTGAACATGAATAACGCCTTTTGGTATTCTACGCCCATTCTTACGTGAACCAATACGCCCATTCCTATGTGAACCAATTCTTGGTATAGCTTTTGTCATATTTTATCATCTCATATTTATGAGTCAGAAATATACAAAAAGAAAAGATACGGAGATATCCATTTCATGTTAAAACAGATCCTTGACCTTATTTTTACATATTGTACTTATTTTAGAATTTTTGAAAGTAAAGTTCTTTTTTAGAAAGATTACCCTTGTCTCTGTTTATGTTTCGGATTGGAACAAATCACTATAATTCGCCCACGCCTGCGAATCAGTCGACATTTTTCACAAATTTTACGAACGGAAGCCCTTTTTTTCATATTTTTTATTCCTTACTTTAATTCTGAATCCACTTCTTGGAAGAGAATAAGTCTCTTGAATTTATTTTTTTGAACTTCGAATTGTATACCCATGGTTAAAAAAATAACCTAATCGTTCGAATCTTTGTTGCGAAGTCGATAAATTATACGTCCCCTGGTTGAATCATAACGACTTACTTCAATTTTTACTCTATCTCCCGGTAGTATCCGTATAAAACTGCGCCGGATCCTCCCTGAAACATATCCTAGAATTAGATCTTCATTATCTAAACGGACCCGGAACATACCGTTGGGAAGTGATTCAGTAATTAAACCCTCATGAATCAATTTTTGTTCTTTCATTCCAGGTAACCTCCTTGAAGTATCAACTAATGGAGGAAGAGTTATATAACTCACTTTTCCTCTCTATTTTACAAATAGGAAGTTAGAGATCAAATTCGGATACCAGAGGTGGAAGATTACCATATATAACACAAAATTTCTCCTCCAATTCTTTCTAGTCGAGCTTCTCGATCTGTTATTATACCTCGAGAAGTAGAAAGAATTACAATTCCCATTCCACCTAAAATCTTAGGAATTCGTTGATAGTTGGAATAAATTCGTAAGCCGGGTCGGCTGATACGCTTTAAAATGGTTCTAGTTTTATATATTCCTTTTCTTGTTTTTCTATGTCGCAGAGTTGAAACCAAGAAATATTTGTTACTTTCCTGATGTTTCCGAACGTTTTCAATAAAACCTTCTCGTAGAAGTATTTTAACAATGTTTTCGGTGATATTTGTAGATGCTATTCGAACCCTTCCTTTTTTATCCATGTCAGCATTTCTTATAGAAGTTATTAGATCAGCAATAGTGTCCCTACCCATGACGAACTAGAATTATAGGTTCCTCCTAATTTTGATATAATCAACATGTTTCCTTTTTTTTTTCTTTTTTTTTTTAAGTATATACGTGAGACACAATCTACTAATTTGATCTATTTGATCTATTTCAGATACCCTACTATATCATAGTCTCATCTACTATTATTTATAATACTTCGGGAGCTAATGAAACTATTTTAGTAAAATTCAACTGTCTCAATTCTCGAGCGATCGCACCAAAAACTCGAGTTCCTTTTGGATTTCCTTCTTGATCAATGACAACTGCAGCATTGTCGTCATATCGTATTATCATACCGTTTTCACGTCTGAGTTCTTTACATGTACGTACAATTACAGCTCTAATTACTTCTGATCTTTCTAGAGGCATATTGGGAACTGCTTCTTTGATTACAGCAACAATAACATCACCAATATGAGCATATCGGTGATTACCAGCTCCTATGATTCGAATACACATCAATTTTCGAGCTCCGCTGTTATCCGCTACATTCAAAAGGGTCTGAGGTTGAATCATATCATTTTTATTTCAATCTGTTATTTCAATGCAAAAGTATGAAAGAAAAAAAAGAAATATTGTCCGTCCAGAAATAAATAAACCTGCGGTTGTTTTTTCATCCCCAATACCCCTTTTTGTTTAGTTCTACATCTCTATCCTGAAA